TCGCTTGCTAATTTTTTTATTAGCAATAAAGCTAGCAGCCAAGTCTCAACCTCTTAATTAGATGCTACTGCGTACTGCGTACGCAGTACTGCGTACTGCGTACTGCGTACTGCGTACTGCGTACTGCGTACTGCGTACTGCTAAGGGGGGCAAGCCGCAAAGCTTCCACTAAGACAAGATTAAATAATTTAAAAATAAAAATATTTAGGAAATACATAAGCTATATCCTGTATTATAAGCTACAAAAACTTACTAAAAAAAATACCCAAACAAGGTTGATGCTCGCTATTAGTTTTATAAAAATAATATTAAATTATTTATGAGGCTAGGCTAGGTTAACCTATGCTCCAACTTTGCTTTTATTTTCTATAAAAAACTATGAACTCTGGCTTACTATTAATATAGAACTATATTATTGGTAAATGACTTTCCTTTATCTTTCACTAAATATTTCTTTATTTAACCTCACAGCAAAGCAGTAAGGACAGAAGTATAATAGATGATTATGAGATTACGGCTAGCCCTACTGCTTGTATGTATAAGCTACTAAAAACATAATATATTATACGAAGTCAGTAATTATTATTATACCTTAAAATTAATAGGCGGAGCCTCCAAAACCTAGGTATAATTAAAAATCTTTAATAAATAAACCATCTAACTTATTGATCATGTGGCTCTATCTGTGATTAGATAAAGACCTAGTAATTTTATTACTAAATTTAATAGTTTCAAGCCTAATATTTTTAGAATTAAAAAATAAACCCTTGTTTCTGCGAAGATACTCTTCTTTTTTATATATATCAAACCACCTTTGAGAGCCTTGGTCAAAATCAGGTAGACGTAGTCTAACTTTATATTCAAAAAATTTAGCATGATATTCTAAAGCATTTGTAAAACCATTAATTATATTTTTATTTTCCATATTGTGTTTAATTTTACCTTCCTCATCAAACAATTCAGACATATTGTGAGGAATATTTGCTATACTTATTACACCATTACGTACTGTAAATCCATCACCACTTTTATTATGTATGCTCCAATCTGCAGATAAATCAGGGGCTACATTGTTATTAGGCTCAGTTCTAGAAGTTTGTGGTTGTTCGGGTTGTGTTTGAGAAGGGTTATTAATAATATTCTGAATTTTCATAATATTACCTGGTGTTCTAGGTGGTATTTCACCACTTCCACCACTACTTCCGCTTCCGCTTCCGCTTCCGCTTCCGCTTCCGCTTCCGCTTCCACTTCCACTACCACTTCCACTTCCACTACTATAAAAGACATTGATATTTATATTAGTATTACTTTCTTTAAAGTGACCAGCATAGTTATGATTTTCATATCCATAATGATCTCTAATTATATCATAAACAGTCTTTATAATATTAACTATCGATCCTAAACAGGTATATGTTAATAGTGTCAGGTATAAAAATAAATCTTCTCCAAGATATCTAAATAAAGCTATGATGATTAAAAAAAAAACAGAAATAATAAATTTAGAAAAAGTAAAATACTGGTTAAGGTGGTTTAAACAAAAAGAATTCCCCGCTAATTTTTCTTTTAATACTCCTTTTAAAGGTAAAATAATAAATAAAGCTAAAATATTAGATAATAATAAAGATCATGACTCATGTATATCTGTAAAAAAATAATTTAATACAAATGTACTTATCCCTAATCTTTTTATATAAAAACTAAAAAAAAAAGAAAGGGATAGAAACAATAGGTTAAATGGTTCTAAAAAAAAAATTTTTATTTTTTTAATTATCGAAAACTTACACTAAATGCAGGTAAACTTACAAAAGCATGAGGTTTAGGTGGACTACTTAATCCTCATTCTAAACTAGGGTAACTTCTATTTAATATAGATTGTAAAGTATCCATGTAGAACTGAGGAGTACGTCAAGGGTATCTATTAGCAACTACCCCTTCTACTAACTGTTTATAAACAATATGTAAGAATAATCAAGCAGCAACTACGCTAATAATAGAACCAAAACTACTTATTAAATTTCATCCTGCAAAAGCGTCAGGATAGTCACTTATTCTTCTAGGCATTCCTTGTAAACCTAAGAAATGTTGAGGGAAGAATGTAACATTAACTCCTATAAATAATAGTCAGAATTGTACTTTAGACAATCCGATGTTATAATTTAATCCTAACATTTTAGGGATTCAGAAGTATCACCCACTAAACATTGCAAATACAGCACCCATACTTAAAACGTAATGGAAATGTGCCACAACATAGTAAGTATCGTGGAATGCTATATCTAATGAAGCATTAGCTAAAACAACTCCTGATAACCCTCCAGTTGTAAACATAAATACAAAACCTAGAGCAAATAACATAGAAGGTGTTAATTTTAATGAACCTCCATATGAAGTAGCTAATCAAGAGAATATTTTAATTCCAGTAGGAACTGCAATTATTAATGTAGCAGCTGTAAAGTAGGCTCTTGTATCTACGTCTAAACCTACTGTATACATATGATGACTTCAAACGATAAACCCTAATATACCAATAGACATCATAGCGTAAACCATTCCAATATACCCAAATATAGATTTATTTGAATTAGCAGAAATAGTTGTACTAATTATACCAAAAGCTGGTACAATTAAGATATAAACTTCAGGATGTCCGAAGAATCAGAAAAGATGTTGGAATAATATAGGATCACCACCACCTGCTGTTTCAAAGAATGATGTATTAAAATTTCTATCTGTTAATACCATTGTTATACCACCGGCTAATACAGGTAATGATAATAATAATAATACAGCTGTTATAAGTACAGCTCATCCAAATAAAGCTAATTTGTGTAATGTTATTCCAGGTATTCTCATATTTGCGATAGTAGTTATGAAGTTTATAGCACCTAATAAACTACTTATACCTGATAAGTGTAAAGCAAAGATTGCTAAATCTACACTAGGTCCACTATGACTTTGCACTCCTGATAGTGGAGGGTAAAGAGTTCAACCTGTACCTACACCACCTTCTATACATGCTGAAAATACTAGTAAGATTAAACTTGGTGGTAATAATCAAAAACTAATATTATTTAGTCTAGGGAATGCCATATCAGGCCCTCCTATCATTAAAGGCATTAAGAAATTACCAAAACCACCTATTAAAGCTGGCATAACCATGAAAAAAATCATTAATATAGCGTGAGCTGTTATTATACTATTATATAATTGATTATCCGCTATATATTGTACCCCTGGTCCACTTAGCTCCATTCTTATCAGTACTGAAAACGCAGTACCTAATAATCCGGAAAATAGAGCAAATATTAAATATCAAGACCCAATATCCTTAGCGTTTGTAGAACCAAATCATCTTTCTAATCACATTGAGATTTGAATATTTACACTTGAGAGATGGGTATGCGGATCAGAAGGTTTGGAATTAAACCTATTAATTTTTTTTTTGGGTTAAGCCCTCATTTAAAAAAATGACAATTTATAACAATTGTAGACGTAGCCGAAGCTTAAAAAAAAACAAAGACTTAAAAGGGAATCTAGTTATAAATTAATATGCTATTAATAAAGTTTAAAGTAGTTAATACTACTTTAGTAGTAGTAAGCACAAGGACTTAAAAAAAAACCAAGTCTTTACCCTATACTAATATATTATTTTATACATTTATCATATTAAACATATAGCATAAGGCTATAGAGTATAGGCATAGTTGTGAGCTAAAGCTACTCGAACCATAACAGCTCAACTAAGAACAATCTAATTAACTTTTCAACTGTGTTAAGATAAGATCAGTCTTCACCTAGCCTCACTTATACTAGATTCTTCTTTTATGGATACCATTTATATCAAGTTAACCAAAGCTAGACTTAATATCGTTTATACGTATTTTTTATCTAAAATCCAAAACATTCATTATATCTATATATAATTATGTAATATCTCATATTTTTTTTTTTAAGTTATTTCTATATCATTATTTATAACAATACTAATAAGTATTTTGTAAGCTACGCCTAAAGGTTATAAATAGATTTATTAAAAAGGGAATTTAATTATAAATAAATATATTATTAATATGAAAATTTATATAAAATATGTTTAAATCGTAAGCACGAGGGCTTGAACCTTGATAGTGAGGTTAATCACCGTTTTATCTTTAAACTATGCTAAGAACTTAATATATTAATATATAAAGCCTATAATAATATAAGATTACCTAAGTAGCCTAGTAACGCTTAGGCTACGCTACCCTGAGAGGCTAGTTACGCCTAGGTTACATAAACTAAATATCATGGTTTATCTACCGAAAAGCTTAGATATTAATGTACGAGATAAAAATAATCTAACAAATCTAGGCAATAAATATTTAGTAGTAATATAAATCGTAACTGTAAGAATTGCAAAAGTAAAAGTAACTTCATTTAAAAAGTAAAAAGGAACTAATTGAGGCATTTATAAAAAAAAAAAATTTTTTAATACGTTAATTGTATTGGTACTAACAATGTAGTAAATTGATTGGAAAATGCCTACATTGTAAAAATAAGAATGTAGTAAATAGATAGGATATTGCCAATACGATTATACTGGAACTCACAATCTAGGAAGGTAATTTAAAGTAATCCTTACGAACGCAGCTATTTTACTTATGGCTACGATTGATTACTGAGCTATTTTACTCTAGGGGGGTTACTCATAGCTACTATTATCCCAGGCGTATTTTTAGTACTGCGTACGCAGTACTGCGTACGCAGTACGCAGTACGCAGTACGCAGTAAGGCCATTATAAATATAACTAACTCTTAGTTACAGGAAAACCCTATAAAACCTTGCAGTTTTTTTTGTAAAAAAAAAAAATAAAAAAGCCCATAGGCAACATGGTTCTGCGGTTGCCGGATCTGCGTGTGAACAACCGTTAATTTAAGAACTCTAACTTGTTATACCTAGTCCGGGTTTAGATGTCATCCTAGGTTTTTTTGCAATAATAATAATATACTATAATTTTTAAAAAATTCATATCTAGTATAAGGCCATCCTTATGTATTCTTTTTAAAAAAAATTTATAGAAAATATATATATTTTCTTCAAATATTTTCTATAGATATTATATCTTCAAAGAGAGATATATTTTGTGCTTTTTTTTTCCCCCCCTAAAAAGCTTGCAGCTTGCTGCTTATGCTATTATGCAAGCTCGGCTTGCGCTCGGCTTGCGCTCGGCCTATATGTATATTTTTATATATATATATATTAAATATATATATATATTTAATATATATATATTTAATGTAAATCTAACCCGTCTTTTATGTAAGATGAAGATAATACAACAAAAACTTGAGCTTGTATAAATGCAATACCTAATTCTAATCCTGAGAAAGCTATAATGAAAGATAGAGGTATTAAACCTAAGAAAAAGAATATAACTCCACTTGTCATAATATTATAAGTAAATCCTGCTAATATATTAAGTAACATATGACCAGATAATATATTAGCTGCTAATCTTAACCCTAATGAGATATTTCGGGCTAAGTATGATATTAACTCTATTAAAACTAATAAAGGTAATAAAGCTAAAGGACAACCAGCTGGAACTAATAATGAAAAAAACTCTAATTTGTGTTTTAAAAATCCTAAGATTGTTGATCCTAATACTATTGTAAAACTAATAGCAAATGTTAATACAAAATGACTAGTAGATGCAAAGCTATAAGGTACCATACCAATTAAGTTATTAATTAACACAAAAATAAATAGAGTGTATATAAAAGGGAAATATATTTGACCTTTACCTGCGTTAATTTGATTTGTAACTATACTCAATATAGTAGCATACAAAGATTCTTGACTCACAGATCATTTATTACTTATTAATTTATTAAAATTTGTGCTTAAAAAGCCTAAACCTAAGATAAATATTAATCCAATAGTTAGGAAAAATCCTATACTTGTAATAGATAGGCTTATGTTATTAATATCTAAACTTAGTAAGTTACGTATTTCAAACTGCTCTAAAGGAGTTAATACTTGTGTATGTACAGATAAATTAAAATTAGACAACTTAATTAAAAAGAAAATTGCGTATTTTTTATTAAAAAGTGGTGAAAAAAAAAATAATTTTTAGTTGGTATAACCTAGTCTTTTTTTTTTTTTTATTTTTTTTTTAATTTTTATTTTTTTTTTTTTTTTTTATAAAAAAAAATAACGCACCATTCTTGCTTTTTTTTTAAATAGTTTTTTGGATAGTTTTTTGGATAGTTTTTTGGATATTTTTTTTTTTTTTGCGGCGTAATTAATAACTACAATGCATTAAATATTGCCCATGATAAGATTTGAACTTATAACAAAAATAGCTTCAATATTTCACTCTACCAATTGAGTTACATGAGCGGTGGAGATACCAGGACTCGAACCTAGACACTCAATATGCAAAATTGAAGTACTACCAATTATACCATATCCCCTTAATATTATTAGATTATAGTCTAATATACCTATATAAATATCCGAAAAAGGACTCGAACCTTCATGGCTATTAGCCTACAAAATTTAAGCTTGTTATGTCTACCAATTCCATCACCCGGACTAAGGCTAAAGTGACTTGAACACTTATATATACTGTTATGAGCAGTATTCTTTACCAATTAAGATATAGCCTCAAAGAACTCTTTGTATAAGTAATATTTTTTCCAAAAAAACCTAATACAACTATTAGTGTGTAACGTGTAACGTGTAACGTGTGCTTGTTTTTTATTTTTATTTTTATTTTTTTTTTTAAAAAAAAATAAATTTTGTGCCAAAAAAGGCACAAAAATAAAGTATAAAGTATGCGCCTTTTTATTTTTTTTAAAAAAAAATAAAAACAAAACTGCCCCTAAAAAGCTGCGCGCTGCGCGCTGCGCCGAGGTTGCGCCTCAATATTATTAGTTATAAGTAATATTATGATCCTCAGTAATATATAGAAATATACAAGAAAAGTCATACAACATCTACAAAATGTCAATAAAGAATTCCTGCTTCAAATCCTAAGTGGTGGTTATCAGTTAAATGGTAAGCAAATATTCTTCATAAAGCAACTAATAAAAATATTGTTCCAATTATAACGTGTAATCCATGGAAACCAGTACCAAAGTAAAAACATGTACCAAATGCACCATCACTAATTGTGAAAGATGAAACACTGTATTCAACTCCCTGAAAACCTGTAAATACTATAGCTAATAATACAGTAGCTACTGAACCGTATAATGCTCCTTCTCTATTTCTACCTATAATAGAGTGATGAGCGTATGTAACTGTAGCCCCACTAGATAATAAAATTACAGTATTAAGTAAAGGTAATTCAAATGGATTTATAGGTTCTATTCCTATAGGAGGTCATTGTCCTCCTAACTCTACTGTAGGTGTTAAAGCACTATGAAAGAAAGCTCAAAATATAGCCATAAAAAATAATGCTTCAGAAACTATAAATAATATAACTCCTAAATTTAACCCTTTTTGTACAGCTAAAGTATGATCACCTAGGAAAGAACCTTCAGTTATTACGTCTCTAAATCAGAATGACATAGATGAAATTACTAATATAAGACCTAAATATACAGAATAATGTCCGTTAGCAAAATTATGCATAGCTAAAGCAGCATTAGATGTTAATACTAATAAAGATATACTAGTATACAATGGTCAAAGAGAAGGAGATACTAAATGAAAAGGGTGATCTTGAAAATTACTACGTACAAGATTATTCATAAATCCTGTAAATATAATTTAGTCTATTATTTGTCTTAGTAAGCTATTATTTATACGAAAATTTTATAATTTTAGTATGTTGCAAGAGCATACCAGAGGCAATTAGAGCTTTCGCGAGTATTGTCTGTAGCACAATACAAAAATAAAAAATATATAAAATCTTAGTAAGTTAATAGCTATTAAAAAAAAAAAACATAAACTAGGTTACCTAAATTTAAAGTCCAGTACAAGTATCGCACTTGTTTCTACTGATTACAAAACAGTTGCATTGCTTTTATGCTAACCAGACTAATATACTAACTAAGTAAAACTAGAATGTATGCATTCTTGTTTTTTTTTGTTTTTTATTTTTTTAAAAAAAAAAAAAACAAATAAATAAAAAAAAAAGTTAGCTAGTAAGAGACTAAACTCTTAAGAGCTTGCATAGAGCTTGCAAGGGGGCTAGCCCTTCTTGCGCTCTAATTTAATTTATTGTAGCTTCCGCGAAGTCGCGAAGCGGCGAAGCCGCTAAGCCGCGAAGCTATTAAAATATATATATATTAGTAGCTTGCGTAATATATATACCTAAAGGATTATAGCCCTTATATGTATACAATTAGCTTGCGTTAAGTTAAAAAATTTAAAGATACGATATAAAAATTTTTAGTTTTTTTGCTTTAGGGCTACATTAGTAGCACTTATTAGTACTTTGTCCCTTATAATCTCTAGATTCTTACAGATAAAGCCTATCTCGTAATAGTATATTACGTGCATCTCAAGAATAAATATCCTTGTTCTTATTAATTTAAAAGAAATATCTTAAGGTAAGCTTCGTGTCTATATGCTTTCAACACTTATCTCTGACTAACTTAGCTTCCCTGCCGTGCCTATGCTATTAGTTACTTAAGTGAAAGTAAGATCCCGCGCTTTTAAACGCATAATTTTAATATTGGTACACATAAACAACAGGTAAACCAGAGGTTAATAAAATTATAAAACAGAATTGTAGTATAACAGTTCCCATGTTCCTTTCGTACTAGGTTATTCCTTATTATATTCTAATTTCCTCTAGAAGATAGAAACCATACTGTCTCACGACGTATTTAACCCAGCTCGTGTAACTTTTTAATCGACGAACAGTCGCACCCTACACAGGTTCTGCATCCATGAGGATAAGTTAAGCCGACATCGAGGTGCCAAACCGCGCAATCATTTCGTACACTCTTGCGCAAATTAGCCTGTTCAACTTGTTATCATAATAAATATTTCCAATTTTCACAAAATGGTTCAGACTATTTCTTCATTTTTATTACTATTGTATTAAAGCTTAGAGCTTGTTTTTTTTTTTTAAAAAAAAAATAGCCAAAATCTATTTACCGCTAACTCAACCTTTTACTGCAAAAGCTCCAATACGACGTTTTGCCGTATTAATAGAATATTGTAGATTAGGTACAATAAACCCTCTAAAATTTACAGATGATAAACCTTTATATGATGAATCTATATTTCTTAACCCACCTTTTCATCTTAATTTATAAACAGCTCTATCAGCTCTATAACGTTTAGTTAATCTACCTTTAACTTCTAATCTTACACCACAAGTATTTTTATAGTTAATAGATTTAAAAATAGTATCATAAACAGCTTGATCTTTAGTATTAGTAACCATATTAGTTCCATATATATCTTTTAATAGATTTTCTAAATTATCGCCAGTTATACTATATAAATTAAGATTTTTTAATTTATTACCTATTAAATCATAATCAACAGATTTTATAACTCTACTTCTTTCCTTAATTCTATTAACATCAGGTAAAGGAGCTTTATTTAAAAAAATATTCATAAGTCTCAAAGGAGAGGATCTTCTATTTTTTAATTTGTAAGTTAATATTTCTGTAAATAAATCACTATTAAACATAACAGACTTTAAATTTACTATATTAAATTCAATTTTTTTATTATAATATTTAGATATAAATTTACTTAATTTATATAACAACTTATCTTCAAATTTATATTTATTAAGGTTAAGTTTTAATTTTAATCTTCTAAGATGGTTTAAAACTTTATCTAAAAGAAAATATTTTTTTAATAAGCCATTACGTTGTTGAATTAAAAGTATATTAAAAATTACCTTTAAAATTAACCCTCTTTTAAGTAAAATTAATCTTTTAACATTATTAAATATACTTCTACCTTGAACATTGTATGTATAAACGGTAACAATAGCTTTAGAATTAAGATGTTTTATTTCTGGTTTACTAACAAAAATTTTTTGAAAAGATTTAATTTTTCGTAAATTTTTTTGGTTAAACATAAATTCTTGGTTAAAAAATGCATTAAAATAATTCTTAATAATATAAAATAAACTTATATCCACAACAGGGAAATTTTTAGTTGTATTTTTATTAAAAAAATATGCATTATTTCTTCATTCTTTAGATGTAGGAGGAAAATACTTAGTTTGACCTACTGTATTTTTTGTATTATTAAATGGTATTAATTTATTTTTATTTTTAAGATTTTGCTTAAAAATATTTAAAACTTCGTCCCTCATAGCAATTTTTTTAGAGCTTAAAATATATTTTATATACATAGTAATAAAAATGTTGGGTTTTATTAAAGGATTATTGTTAACATTACTCACCTTTTAGTCGTTGAACGTACTTATCTTTAAGGCTAGTTCGAGGTTAAACTCTAATAACTTACGGCGCTGCGCTCGGCTTGCGCCGAGCTAGCCTTATGTTAAGATAAATTTCGCTTCAAGTTTTCTTTATAAGCAAAGTAATTCTTGAAATTGACCCAATATATTATCAATAGTTTTTTTAATAATGGACTTAGAGGGCTTAAGGCTAGCCTTTTATATCGCCGTCCTATTATTATTAAACATTGAAGGACAAACATCCCTAGCGTAGCTTTTCCAATAATCCAAGACCTTTCCTTTTTGAATCTCGTGATCCTATGCCCCGCTTACGCGACTGTAAGATTTGTTGTTAATCAAACAGTAAGGCAAGATTTTGCCGTTAAACCTGTCAATATGTTTTACAATTTTTTATTATACTTTACGCGATTAAGCGCAGTATAATATCTCTAATAATATTAGAAGAAGTTAACACTTTATTTCATAATATTATTAACTACTATTACTAACTTCACCATAGTTGTCTACTTACCTAAAAAACATAAATTTACTGAAGCCTGTATGCTCAGTTACCACTCTAATCATAACAAGTGTAGGTATAAACCTACAGTATGTTAATCCTAGATAAGTTCTCAGTCTGTGTTATAAACTAAAAATACATAAATTAATATGCAAATTATTTGTTGGACACTCCCATTTACTCTTTGTGGGGTCTGTGCCCCGCATAAACTGTCTCCTAGCAAATGTCCCCTCTTACAGGGTTTTTGGTAAACCCTAAATAAATTTAGAGCTTACGCTTACAGTATAATCTCCAAATAAAGGGATTTCAATTCCATGAAGGGAGAAATAGAGGGCGTTTTGCGCCCTAGCTTATTTAACCACCCATTACCTTATCTTCTAAAATTTGTCTATTATACTCAATAATTAGTAACAGTAAAGCTGCATAGGGTCTTCTCGTCTACCTAGAGGTAAACTGTATCTGCACAGTTATTCCAATTTCACTGAGTCAATCATAGAGACAGCTGTTGTATCGTTACGTCATTCATGCAAGACCGCATTTAACGGCCAAGGCATTTCGCTACCTTAGGACCCTCACGTTAAGGCCGCCATTAACCGGGGGTTCCTTCTACACCAAACCTTTCACAATTTAGTTATTTCCGTTAACCAGCCGGCATCGGGCAGAGATCACACTCTATACTTAGATTTATCATTTTTACGCAAAGTGCTTTGTTTTAATTAAACAGTCGTACAACATTATTTTATGCTTCTTCCTTTTTACCTGATATTAATCAAGACTAATGAGCCCTCCTTATCCCTAAGTTACGGTAGTCAATTTGCCGAGTTCCTTTATGATTGTTATCTCATTTACGCCTTCGTATTCTCTACTAGCTTACTTGTCACAGATTCTAGGTACGGTTTATTTACATATCTATTTTATATAAATATGTACTTACTAATCTTTTTCCAGCACATTTCTCACTTAAGAAATGTTGTCATATTTAGTAATAAGTTTCACTCATCGTTATAACCTTGAGGTTAAAAACTTAGAGGCCGATACTTGATAATATAGCCATAAGCTTTAGGCGAGAGTATTTAATATACTCTTTTTAGTTACTCATGTCACCATTCTCACTTGAGTTATAGAACTATTCTTAAAATAAGAATGCTCTTGTATACACTCAACGTTCTGCTACCCCATTAAATAAAAATAACAAAGCTAGTAAGCTTTCTTTTTTTAAGTTATTTTTAAATATGGACAAGGTTTCGGTATATTATTTAGATCCGTTAAATTTTCGATGCTCTTAAAACTTAACAAGTGCTCTGTTACGAGATCTTTAAATTATGGCTGCTCCTAGGCCTATCCCCTTGTCGACTTAAATAAAAACCTTCTTAATTTCACTTAACAATAACTTTGGAACCTTAACTCTTGTTCTGGGCTGTTTCCCTTTTGACATACAACCTTATCATTCTATGTCCGATAATTAAATATTCATCTTTGCCATTCCGAGTCTACAATCTCACCGGTAAAATCTTCACGATTCCCCGATCTGTACAAGAATAAAATGTGTTAGGAATCTTCCTATAATACACATCTTGCCTGAGATGAAGTTCTGTACCTGCTAAGATGTTATCAAATTGCCTACTTTTATAGGTTTCGCAGAAAACCAGCTATCCTAGTCAGCTTTGTCTTTCACTTGCTTACCACAATTCTTCGGATATCAATGCAACGATAACCCGTTCGGACCTTTATAGTCCTGATTGTGGTAAGATCACCAGGCTTCGGGTCTAACTTTAGACACTACTCATTAATTTATGATCAGTTTAATTATGCATTTGGTGATGCTTGCATCTAATGTTAACTTGGTGACCCATTATGCAAAAGGTACGCTCTTACTTTTTTGCTTGAGCTGCTTATAAAACTACCACTTCATATGTTTCCCTCACGGTACTGTACTCTGTCGCTTATGTATTATATTTAGCCTTAGAGGAAGGTTCCCCTTAGTATTCAAACAGTTTTATTACCATTTTACTTATTAGGCTTATCTACTTTCATTCACATTAATCATAGAATCTCTTTTGATTTCTTTTCCTGAAGCTAATAAGATATTTCACTTCGCTTCGTTTATTACTTAATTTCTCTAAGAGTTTATATGTATATGTTAAAGGTACATAACTCATTACTCTTTAATACATAGCATCATAATCCATAATAGTCTCTTTATATACTTCCATATATTTATAAACTAAGGTATATAAATATATAAAAATTTATTTATATCATACACTACTATAAAATCAAATCCTATTTAATTTATTTTTTTTGTCTTATTAGAAAGTGTAAAGCAGTCACTTCTTTTTTTTTTTTTTTTAAATTTAAAAAACTAAATAATAAAATTTACTTTTATTATATTTTGTCATTATACCTTTTCTATCTTATTTAAGATTATGTTATGATTTTTAGGTAACATATATTAAGGATAGATTTTTATTTTTATATAAATATGTTTAATATCTACAATAACTATATGTTACTTGATGCACCTAGTCCTTGGGGTATTTATTTTCAAGATAGCGCTACACCTATGATGGAAGGTATAGTTGAATTACATGACAATATTATGTATTATTTAGTTATAATCATATTTAGTGTAGGATGAATATTGTTAACTATAGTTAGAAACTATATAAATACTAAATCGCCTATTTCTCATAAATATTTAAACCACGGTACTTTAATCGAATTAATATGAACAATTACACCTGCTATTATTTTAATATTAATAGCTTTCCCTTCTTTTAAATTATTATATTTATTAGATGAGTGTCCTGACCCTGCTATGTCTGTTTTAGCTGAAGGACATCAATGATACTGAAGCTACCAATATCCTGACTTTTTAAGTAGTTCTGATAATGAAGTATTAGAATTTGATTCTTATATAATACCAGAATCTGATTTAGAAGAAGGTACTTTAAGAATGTTAGAAGTAGATAATAGAGTTATATTACCAGAATTAACTAACATTAGATTTATTATTACATCTGGAGATGTTATACATTCTTTTGCTTGTCCTTCTTTAGGTATTAAATGTGATGCCTATGCTGGAAGATTAAATCAAGTATCTGTTTATATAAACAGAGAAGGAGTTTTCTATGGGCAATGTAGTGAAATTTGTGGTATTTTACATAGCTCTATGCCTATTGTGATAGAATCAGTTTCTCTGGAGAAATTCCTTACATGATTAGAAGAACAATAGAGGGGGGCAGATAAGTTATCTGCACTCAGATTATACTTTATATCCTGTACTTGGATACTAGTATATTAGGCCTATTACTTTAATGGTAAAAGATAGTGTTTCGGCCACTCTAATACAAGTTCAAGTCTTGTATAGGTCTGTTTAGTAAGCTCTTAGATTGTATTAAAGGGTAATGATGAAATTGGTAAACATGGATAGTTTAGGACTATTATTCTACCCGTTCAAGTCGGGTTTACCTTATTGCGTACAATTTTTAATATTAAATATCTATTAATATTTTTATTAGCTTAGAAGTTGGTTGATATAGCTACTATATGGCTCCTTCTACTCCTTAGCTGCTTCTCCTCCTAACTAAATTTTTAGTTCTAATTATGTTGTAGACTAATGGGTAAGTCATAAATTTTTGATATTTACTAATGAGTGTTCGAGTCACTTCAACATAATTTAGGAGGTTATAGTTCAATTGGTTAGAATACCCGTTTGTGGCACGGAAGGTTCTCTGTTCAAGTCAGGGTATCCTCCCTTAAGAAAAGCACGCCAGGGTAGTTTAAATGGTTAAAACTTTAATTTCATACATTAATAATGAGAATTCGATTTTCTCCCCCGGCTCAGTACCATACAGGTACATTATACATAATTTGGTGTATTTTAAAAAAAAATAATGAATTTAACCTTGATACTTTTTTTAATAGGAGTCTTAGGATTTGTGTTAAATAGAAAAAATATTATATTAATGTTAATTTCTATAGAAATAATGCTATTATCTATTACATTCTTAATATTGGTAAGTTCACTTAACATTGACGACATTATAGGACAAACTTATGCTATATATATTATAGTTATAGCTGGTGCAGAGTCTGCTATAGGTTTGGGTATTCTAGTTGCTTTTTACAGATTAAGAGGAAGTATAAGTATAGAATATAAATAATGTATTTAAGTTTAATAACATTGCCCTTATTAGGATCAATAGTTGCTGGCTTTTTTGGTAGAAAAGTCGGAGTTAAAGGTGCGCAATCAATAACAATTTTAGCTGTTATTAGCACGACAGTTTTTGCTGTTAATGGGTTTTTTGAAGTGGGATTTAACAATACTCCTGTATTAATTAACATCTTTAGATGAATAGAAAGTGAATGGTTTAATATTATATGAGGATTTTTATTTGACAGTTTAACTGTTTCAATGTTAATACCTGTATTAATTATTAGTTCATTAGTACATATTTATTCTGTTAGTTATATGAGTGCCGATCCTCATAATCAAAGATTTTTTAGTTATTTAAGCTTGTTTACTTTTATGATGCTTATATTAGTTACTGGTAATAATTATTTATTAATGTTTGTAGGATGAGAAGGTGTGGGTGTATGTTCATACCTATTAGTTAGTTTCTGATTTACTAGAATTGCCGCTAATCAGAGTTCTATATCTGCTTTCCTTACTAATAGAGTTGGGGATGCCTTTTTAACTGTAGGTATGTTTGCTATATTATGAACTTTAGGTAATCTAGATTATGCTACTGTATTTTCATTAGCTCCTTATATTAATGAAAATATTGTTACAATTATAGGTATCTGTTTATTAATTGGTGCTATGGCTAAAAGTTCACAAGTTGGTCTTCATGTTTGATTACCTATGGCTATGGAAGGTCCTACTCCTGTTTCTGCCCTAATACACGCTGCTACTATGGTTACTGCTGGTGTATATTTATTAATTCGTTCATCTCCTTTAATTGAATACAGTAGTACTGTTTTACTATTATGTTTATGATTAGGTGCTATTACTACGGTATTTAGTTCTTTAATTGGATTATTCCAACAAGATATTAAAAAAGTTATTGCTTACTCTACTATGTCACAACTTGGAATGATGGTTATAGCTATTGGGTTATCTTCATATAATTTAGCCTTATTCCATTTAGTTAATCATGCTTTTTATAAAGGATTACTTTTCTTAGGTGCAGGTGCAGTAATACATGCAGTAAATGATAATCAAGATTTTAGAAGATATGGGGGATTAATTTCATATTTACCCTTAACATATTCTGTTATGTTAATTGCTAGCCTTAGTTTAGTTGCTTTCCCTTTTATGACTGGGTTCTATAGTAAAGATTTTATTCTAGAATCTGCTTTTGGTCAATATTCTTTTAGTGGTATAGCTGTTTATATTATAGCCGTTATAGGTGCTATATTTACTACTTTATATTCAGTTAAAGTTTTATATTTAACTTTCTTAACTTCACCTAATGGGCCTAATAAATTTTATGATATTATATATTACGCTGGTAGTACTATGGACTCTTATATTGCTAAGCGAAATTTAGTTGCTCATGAAGGGAATATTTTCTTAAGTTTACCTCTAGTAGTATTAGCTATTTTTTCTATCTTTTTTGGTTATATTACTAAAGATATTTTTATTGGTTTAGGTACATCTTTCTTTATCGATAATAGTATATTTATTCATCCTGTTAATGAAATAACTATAGATACTGAATTTGCAGTGGCTACTATTTTTAAATTATTACCTTTAATATTTACAATTAGTTTCACTGTTATTGCTATAGTAGTTTCTGAATTTTTAGGTGAAAATTTAATAGCCTTTAAATTCTCTAAATTGGGTTATAAAATTTTTGGTTTCTTTAATCAAAGATTTTTAATTGAATTATTTTACAATACTTATATTACTAATTTAGTTTTAACTTTTGGGGGACAAACTACTAAGGTACTTGATAAAGGTAGTGTTGAGTTTATAGGACCTTATGGACTTGAATTAGTACTACAAAAATTTAGTAAACAAATATCTAGCTTAAATACTACTGTGATACCTAACTATGCTTTAACTATATTAATTGGATTTATCTTTAATTTAGTTATCTATAGCAGTGAAAATGTTAATTTAATTATTATTTTAATATTTAGTATTTTATTTTTAATATTTTTAGATTCTAAAGATAATACTAAATCATTTGAAACTCTAGAAAGTTCTTTATTTACGGTGCAAGCTTTTAATATGCTAAATACTAGATATTATAGTAGTTCTAGCTCAGGAGATAAGAATAATACTTCTTTAGAAGATACTGAGATGTCTGAAGCTACAGATAATAATTCTGAACAATCACAACAAACTCAACAAACTCAACAACCACAACAAACTCAACAACAACAACAACCACAACATACTCAACAAAGTTCTTTAGAATTAGAATCAGAATCAGAACAAGAATTAGAATTTCGCGGACCAGAAATATCACCTGAACTGAGGAATGCTCTTCTAGGTAATCGAAATGAGCGTCTTATGGATTTTATTATTAATAGTAATCGAGAGCGAAGAGATAATCCTTTAGACTCAGACTCTTCAGAGTCTTCTTGAGAGACTGAATCTTCTGCACAATCTCCTAACCCTGATCTAGAGGATACTAATACAAGAAAGTTGGATTCATCTTCAGAACAAGAAAATCCTATTAAAAAAATTAAAATCTCTAAAGATGATAATGACGGAAACGGGGATGGATCAAGCTCTAGTGGGAATAACAATACTGGTGGCGATAATGGTCCTGATATGCCAGAAAGTACGTCATCTAAGGTTATATCTTATTTACTTTTATCTTTTTCAGGTGCAATGTGTACTTTATCTGAGGTTATTGGTAATTTATTTTAAATTCTCTTTTTATTTACCTTGCTTATGCAAGCTCTTGAGAGTTTAGTATCATAAGTTAGTTTAAGTAAAACTTTTAATTTATATTCTATAGATACACACCTATAGTGTGTGTTAAGTAGTTTGGTTTGCATAAAAGCAATGAACTGTTTTTTAATCTGTAGAACCAGGCGAGAGAGAGACTCTGTCTTAACTTATAATAATAACTTTAGTTAACCTAGCTTAATTTAAGTTTCATTATTTAAAAAACCCCTTTGGGGTGTACCTTTTTACTAATATGTTCCTTTTACGCAAGATGGAATGGAATGGCATGCCGTTGTGGCATGTTCTTGCAACATACATCCTATATGTATTATCTAAAAATGACAGCTTACTAAGACAAATAATTGACTAATTTATATTTACAGGGTTTATGAAAAATCTTGTACATTTTATTTTTCCTGCTCACCCTTTGCATCTAATATCTCCTTTTCTTTTACCATTGTATACTAGTATATCTTTATTAGTATTAACATCCTATCCTGCTATGCGTAAAAATAAGGCTTTAAGTATAGAAACTGTTTTTGCAATTTTTAATTCTTTTTTTAAAAATAATGCCGACAACATACCTAAACCTTATAAATTTACAACTAATTCCATGGAATCTAATGTAGAATTTACACAAATTCTTACCGACCTAGGTGCATATTTACCTCAGCTTGGTCAATTTATAATTCAATTTAACGATGTAGTTACTAGAAACGGTATAAATGTAATAACTGATTCTGTAGGAAATATGAGTATGGACGTACCTAGTGAAATGTCGGATGCATTAGCTAACAATTTAAGCAAAAGATTAGGTATTATCGACCGTTTAATTACTCAACGAGGTCAAGAAATAAACGAATTATTGCTTAAAGGCTTAGAATTAGAAAAGAATTTAAAATTAGAAAATCCTGACTATGTTTCCCCTTTAACTGAGAAAATTAATGAGTTTAAGAGATTAAATAGTATATATAAACATTAATAGTTATATATCATATAAGGTACTTAATAGTCCTTATGTTTAATAACTATAACAAGTTATGTATGATTTATTATGTAGTGGACTTGTATTTACTATACTTATAAATAAGTATCTATCTAAGCTTACCATTATTTACTTTTACTCTAGTGTATGTAAATACCTAGTTAAAGTGGTAGTGGAAGTGGAAGTGGAAGTGGTAGTGGTAGTGGTAGTATGTATACTACCTACTAGTATGTATACTACCTACTAGTGGTAGTGCAAATACTAGTAATTTTTCCAGAAATTCTGGTGGCGATAACGATCCTGATACGCTTGATAAGGCGGGATTTTTATTTTAATAATAAGGTAACTTATTTTAAATCCACTTAAGCTATTTTATTATATTTATAATTTATATATGTTTATATATATTATAAATATATTTATATGCTATTAAATAGTATATATTAGTATAAGATAAAAAAAAAATTTTTGTCGCTAGCGGGGCTAGCTGAGCTTGCGTAAAACCTGTTAAGCAGTAATCTTGCTTTATTAATATAGTTATTTTGTTATAGCTATTACTATAACAAAAATTATTATATTGGAGCAATACATTACTTTTAAGGGTAGCATTACCTTTGCCATAATCGTTTGTAAAGTATAGTAATAATTATATTGATAGTTATATCGTTAGTAGGGTTATCATTTAATCGATAGTTAAACAGCTAATAATAATGATAGTTATCACAATAGTTATATATCTAATTATAGCGGTATTAACTGATATTAATATCACTAGTCAGAACAAGAGTTCTAATGATAGTAAAATGTATAGTTAATCCGTTAAGGATGGTGATAGTTATTCCGATAATAATATTGCTAGTTATAACGAGAGTTATTTGGTAAATATTACGCTAGTGCTAGATATAACGCTAGTTATAATGATAGTATGGTCATTAGTTAAATCGGATTTTTCTGGAAATATTTAAAGATATCCAAAAAATAAATCCATATTCCATAAAAATTGGAAAATAAATTTGATATTATTTTCCAGAAAAAAACACTAAAAATTAAATCGAGATTACCAGAAATTGGTAAGTTAGTATAAAACTAACTATAACGTTAGTTAAATCATTAATTTAATAGCTAACTAGAACGAATATAGCTATAAAGCTATCTACATAGCTAATTATAGTGTTTATATGAAAACTATGGTTTATTATGGCTTCCGCATGCTTTTTATACATCAACTTCTTTAAAATTAGGTTTATTAGAATCTCCAACTCTAGTATCCATATCCTTAATATATTTTATAATATTTTCTCCGTTATTATGAACAATATTTTTCTTATTAAAGCTAACTCTAGGAAGTATTTTTTCTTTATTTATATTGTCAAAAAGAATACTATCCGCTAAAATGTCATATCTACAGTTAGTAAGACCGAATAAATAGCTATTTAATCTAAGAACTAAATGTGAAAGCAAATGACGTTTAGTAGTACTTCCTCCGCTAATTTCAACATTTAAATAATATTTAAATTCGCATACAATATTACTTCAAGTGTAACCGTTAAAAATAAATAAACAGTGTTTAATATCATATTCTCCCTTAATAACATTTATTCTTCCTTTTATAACAGAGTTTAAGTAACCCTCAAGGTTCGCGCTTTTAAAGGTATAAGGATTATTAATAGGACTAATTAACTCATACTCTTTTTCAAAATTAATAATATTATTATAAAACTCCTTATTTACACAATCATGGTTATTAACATAAATAATTTTAATTCGATTAATTCCCATTAAATCCAAAAAAGTGGCTAGTGTTTTCATATCCACTGTGATATCATTTTTTAAAAAAGCAGAATAAGCAATTACATTCCCAATATTCTTATTAATATTTGATTCGCTAATTTTACTAAAACAAGTAAGGATCGCATCCTTAGGTATTACAAATTCACATTTCATTTTTTTTATTTTTTTACATATTTATAAATCAAAAGAGGTTAAATCTACCTCTAAACTCAAAGGGATTATGTATCCAAAACATTTTTATCGCAACAAAGTACAGCTATCTATACTAGTATAAGTACTACAAAAAAAAAATAATTTTATTTTTGTTTTTTTTCGCACTGCTTAGAACGTGGTAAGTGTATTACGGTATAAAAAAATAATAAAAACTCTTTGATTAGTTAAGAGTATTAAATCATGGTAAAATAGTTAAAAACCTTTATTAAGGCACATATAAATCCACTCCCTCTAAGATAATCAATTAAATTGTTACAAGAGGTAAATATCTTTATCTTTCAGTAGTGTAGATATAAAGACTTATGAGGATGATAGACAACCATCTCAATATTCATAGCCATATCAAATTAGGACGAAGTACGTAATACTTCGTCTTTGTAGTCCAGAAAATAATTTGAATCCCTATAAGCAGTGATTATGCAGACAAACAAGTAGTCCGAAAAGTTAATAAACCTTCTAATTAATCGAAGTATACTGTGATATAGAGGTTTGATACATTAACAATAGTCAAATAGTGTTGAGGGGTATTAGTAATAATTTATAGTACAGTTTCCGCCTCGCAATATAAAAGTGTGTATACCTCCCTTTTAATTAAAAAGTATTAATACTTTTAATTAAAAGGCCTGCTATATAACACATAAAAATATATAATTAAATATATAATATATTAATATTAATATTATTATTATTATCCCTATATGTGTATTAAGTAAATATAATATATTTTTATTCTAAAATAATTAGTATTTATTTAAATAAAGTATATTAGGCTTCCAACATAGTATTGTAAACCATCTAAAATTAAAGAAGGGTATATACCTAAAACAACAGTAAATAAAACTAATATAAATAGTAAAAAGAATTCTCTTTTTGTTATATCATTTATATTTTCATCAAAGAATTTAGTAAATGAACCTCCTAAAGCTATTCTATTAAACATATATATAGTGTAGGCTGCAGATAATATAATAGAAGAACTAGCTAATACCCCTAATAAAGGTAATTTTTCAAATACTCCATAAAGAGACATAAATTCACCTACAAAATTTAAAGTTAAAGGTGCACCACAATTCCCTAAAGATAGTATAAAGAAGAATATCGAAAATAAAGGCATTAATTGAGCTACACCTTTATAGAAATAAATAAGTCTAGTACCAGATCTATCGTATAATATACCACCGGCACAAATAAATAAACCACTAGATACAAAACCGTGTGCTAATCCTAAAATAATACTACCTTCAATACCTTGAATTGTATTACTAAAAGCACCAATTAAATATACAGCAGCGTGTGATACAGAACTATAAGCTATTAATTCTTTAATATCAGTAGTTCTTAATGTACTAAAACTTGCATATATTATTGTTATAACACCTATTAAGTATACAATGTAAGTATAATTCATAGCAGCTTTAGGTAATATAGGTAAAATTAATCTAAATATTCCATATAGACTTAATTTTAATACAATACCCGCTAAAACAATACTACCACCTAAAGGTGATTCAACATGAGCTTTTAATAATCAACTATTTAAAAAAATAGTAGGAGTTTTTACTGCAAAAGCAATAAATATACCACAGAATAAGAAAAATTGTGTATTATAATCAAAATTAGTTTTAAATAAAGCACCAAAATCTGTTGTACCCATTATAGATGACATCGCTAATATAGATAATAATAAGAATAAAGACCCAAATAATGTATATAAGAATATATAAAAACTAGCTCTTACTTTATTATTAGATCCAAATAAACCTATCAATATAAATAATGGTGGTAATATACTTTCAAAGAAGATATAAAATAATAATATATCTAAAACTAAAAATACTGCTAATAGTAATGTTTCTAATAATAGCATTATTATTAAATAATATTTTACATTTTCTGTAATTGAGTTTCAATTAGATAATAATGCAATAGGCATTATTATTGTTGTCAATAAGACGAAATACATTGATATACCATCTATACCTAGGTATAGGTCAAAGAAACTTAAATCATAATGTTCTTGCACAAATTGGTATTGATTACTTGAAAAATCAAATAAAGTATACACAATTAAAGATAAAACAAGGTTTACTAAAGAAGTAGTTAAAGCAATTTTTTTTATAAAAACATTTTCTTTAGAAGAGTCGTTAGATACGCTGGTAATAATAAATATACCTATCAAAGGTATTAGCAATAGACTAGATAATAACATTATACTAATGTTATTAATTAAAAACAATTTACTTTATAAGCGATATAAATCCTTTCATCTTAACTCAAAGAGTAGATAACTAAACTAATATTTAACTAGAAGAATCACTGCCCCCATAGGGCACTATACGATATACATATCTAGTACACTCTACGCAGTGATTAATGGTTAGCCTCCAGGTATAAGTTACCTATCGTAATCTATTTTCTCTAACCTCCTAAATCGTACTGATTCCTCCTAAAGCGATACTAAGTAAAAAGACTAAGTAAAAAGACTAAGTAAAAAAATAATTAAAAAAGGCAAAGAAGAAACTCTTTGTGCATCATGACAAACCTAAGGACTTATATCATTAAATGCATTTCTTGAACCTAAGGCCACTAGTACCAAAGATTGAGTACCTCTAAGAATTTTTATTTTATTTTCAGTTAGTCTTATTCTATGAAACAATAACCGGTCAGTAGGATTCGCTTGACTTATGTCAGCTGCACCATGCTGATTAAGTAATTGTAAACTATCATTTGCTCGATCCTGACTACCGACATCATTGATATAGACAAGTGCTTGATCAACCTGCGCTATAGTATCGTTTAGGAATTTAAAGGTCACAAGACAATCTTTTATGTTAACTCAAGACGAAAAATCAAGCTTAACATAAAGCATAGTAATGGTCATACCTAACCTATCGACACTCTCTGCACGCACTACAGAGAAATCAGGCGCACTCATTAAAAAATCAAGTGGGAAATGTAGTAATAGATCCCTCATGGAGATATTTTTTATAAAATTCGTATTTTGTATTAAAAAGTGGTGAAAAAAGTTAACGAATTTTTTGTTAATGTAACCTAATAAATTAAGTTATAAAATTATTATCATATAAAGATAATAATATGCTAATAGTGTAGAATACAGTTAAAATAGTGTATAATTACACTATCACTATTCTCGAGTATGATAGATGGTCTATTTAGTATACTATTAAGTGTAATTATTAACTAGGATAGTTCTAGATCTTTAGTTCCCCTCCTCATATGTACTGTAGCCTTGTGGCAGTAGGGCGGGCGGGTGTGTGAGCTAGAACAATGGTATATTTACAGGTAATAAGTTAAAACTATATAAAACACAAGGTACTAATATAATAATTGCAAAATTAATAGGTAATAAAACTGTTCAACAGAAGCCCATTAGTTGATCAAATCGTATTCTAGGGAAGGATGCTCTAGCTCAAATAAATGTGAATATCATTAAAGAACTTTTTAATCCTAGATTAAACCCATATAATAATCCTTCAATGATAGAATTATTTAAAAAATCAGTGTATAAAGATTGTACCTCTACAAATGTTACTCAGTCTATAAAGAATAATTCAAAGAAAATATAATTTACCACAGTAAAAACATAGGATATTTCAAATAATAAGTAACCACCAATAAATAATATACTAGTTAAAATACACATTAGTACAATACTACCGTACTCAGCTAAAAAGAAGAATACGAAAACTACGGCAGCATGCTCTGTCATGAACCCACTAACAAGTTCTGATTCCCCTAATAAGGGGAGATGGGTTTAACCCATGTGCTTTTTTTTTTAAGTCGATTCACACCGATGATTGACTATATCTTATTTAATCATATATATAAATAAATATATATATATATTAAATTGTCACGTTTAGTCTATGAAGAGTTTAATTATCTAATATTTTTAATTAGGTTAAATTAAGTTTCCTGCTAATTGTCTTTTGTTTTTAAAATAAAAAGGTTTCCTAGCAATTTGTGACATATAACCAGACCAAACCAGATTAGCAGGTTAGCCTCGGCTAAATCAAAAGGAGCTCTATTTGTCTCAGCTATAGATCCTATGAAAAATATTATAAACACAGGAAATAAAGGTAGTATAAATCAAATAGCTCTTTGAGATTCAGTACAAACAGTTAAATTTAAATTTCCTGTTATCATAATTACTATTAATATAGCTGAACTTAATATTAATTCATAACTAATTAATTGAGCTGTACTTCTAAGAGAACCTAGAAAAGCGTATTTACTATTCGCACTTCAACCAGCTAATAGAATACCGTATGTAGCTAAAGATGACACAGCTAACATGTAAAATATACCTAAATTCATGTCGCTTATCCCTGAACCAGGACCATAGGGTATAACAGCGTAACCTAATAATGCAAAAATTAAAGTTATTACAGGACCTAAAAAGAAAAGAACAATATTAGATTGTGTAGGAGCTACATATTCTTTTAATAAAAGTTTTAAGGCATCAGCAAATGCTTGCAATAGTCCATAGTAACCTACAGCATTAGGACCTAATCTTCTTTGCATACTAGCCATAGTTTTTCTTTCAGCAACTGTAACATAAGCTACAGCTAATAAGGCAGGTACAAGTATTAATACAACTTCTGATAATGGTTGCAATATAGGATAATATAACATAGGAATAATTTAAATATTTATTCTATTTTATATCATTTTACATTTTAATACAGCTAAACGGCTATAATGCAAAATGTATATTTTTAAGAAATAATTATTATATAAGTAATAATAAGAATATATTTCTTATTTCCTTTTTAGATTCGAACTAAAACCAATGAATTAGAAGATCATTGTTCTACCATTAAACTAAAGGAAATAACAGATTAGCTTACTACAAAGCAAGGTGGAGGGTAATGCATAATATAATATAAATTATAAACTGAAAACCCAAAATACTAAATTAATAGTATCTTAAATAGAAAATATATTAAATAATAATCTTAATATATTTAGTTAGTTTTATTTAAAAATAATTCAGATTTATTAGATAAATCAGTTAAACTATTATCTAAGTAACTAGCTAAAGGTAATATAGCAACAAAATAACTAAAGTATAATACAGTACTTAATTGACCTAATAATATAAATGGATCTTCAACGTGTTTAGCACCTAATTGCATTAAAACTAAGAAATTAGCAACAAAAACTCAGAAAGCTATTTTACTAAATGGTCTAAATTGTAAACCTCTAGATCTACCTAAATCTGTAACAGGTAATAACATAATAGCTAAAATAGCACTAAACATCGCTATAACACCTAATAATTTATTAGGTATAGATCTTAAAATAGCATAGAAAGGTAATAAGTATCATTCAGGTACAATAGCAGCAGGAGTTTGCATAGGATTAGCCATAATATAATTATCACTATCCCCTAAAACATTAGGCATAAAGAATACAAAAGCACTTAATACAAAAATAAATATAAAAATAGTAATTAAATCTTTAAATAAAAAATATGGAGCAAATGTAATTCTATCGTAATTACCTGAAACACCAAGAGGATTGCTTGAACCAGCAGTATCATGAAGTGCAATTAAGTGCATTAAAACTAAAGCAGCTAATACAAAAGGCAATACAAAATGTAATGCAAAAAATCTGTTTAAAGTGGCATTATTAACAGAAAAACCACCTCAAATGAATTCAACAATATCTTGCCCTATTCAAGGTATAGCACTAATAAGATTAGTAATAACTGTAGCACCTCATAATGACATCTGTCCATAAGGTAAAACATAACCTAGGAAACCGATAGCCATCATTAATATTAATATAACAGTACCAATAGCTCAAACTAAAGTACGAGGAGCTCTATATGATCCGTAATATATACCTCTTCCTATGTGTAAATACACTAAGAAAAAGAAAGCAGAAGCTGTATTACTATGTAGATAACGAACTAATCACCCGTTATTAACATCTCTCATTATATGCTCTATTGAGTTAAAAGCTTCCATTACACTAGGACTATAATGCATAGCTAATGTAATACCGGTAATAATTTGTACTATTAAACAAACAGCTAATAATGAACCAAAATTTCACAAGTAACTAATGTTACTTGGTTGTGACGCATCGATAAGGTAAGAATTCACTAATTTTAATAATGAATGACTTTTTAATATTCTCATTTAAATTTATATTATAAAAATTGAAAAAATTTTGTAATTGTTAGTTAAACCAATAGACAGCCAAATATTAACAATAGTTGTTATTTATCAAAAAAATGTTAAAAAGCGTAAGCTTTTTGTAGTTAAAAGTAGTATTTCTGATCTAGAAAATTATTTACTCATCTCTTTTTAGAATCGAACTAAAACCAATGAATTAGAAGATCATTGTTCTACCATTAAACTAAAGAGAATAAAATTTGATTAGAATCATTAATTGCCAATTAATAAGATAAAATCCCCAAATATCACGTACTATGTAATATTATATTTTAATAATTATTAATCTCACAGTATAATAATAATAATAAATAGAAAAATTATAATTAATGTTTATCAAATGATAATATATAAACCTGGTTAAGTCCATACCATTAATATATTACTATATTTATTATATATTGTATATATATATTCTTAACTCTTAAGTATATATACTCAACCCTAAACCAATATGTATTATACGTGGGCGTATCTCTCTTAACTCTTAAGGATCAATACATAATTCTATCATAACCTACATTAATATAATTATAATTTAAATTCATAAACTATAACTAGGTTAATTTAAACTATCCACTGTTCATTAAAATGAATACCCTCCTACCGTCCATATATCCTCTCTATCAAACACTTCAAAAGCTACCTAACAAAAATAAATAATATAAAAATATTTTTCTATATCATCCACTACTATAACAACAATATTTTGTTCTCTTCTACATCTGTAGATGTGTAAGCATCTAGATATAAAAAAAAATTATAATTAAAAATTAAAAAATAAAATTAATTATAGGTTAATATATTATATTCTTATACAATAAGATACTATATTAATTATACCTTATAATAATAATAATCTTAATATACAATAAGATAATATATATATATATAATAATCCTAGTTATAGTAAATATATAGTAACTATACTATATATAGGTTATCATCTTTTATTTTTAATAGCTTCCCATTAGCTACCCTTTGGTAGGTTTTTTGGTTTTCTGCCTCTATAACTTTACTTAGAAACCTTACCTATTCCAACATACTCTGTATGGTAATTAACGTTCAATTTAGGTATATATAATTTTTGTCTGCTGTCTATTTTAAGAGCGCTTTTACCTAATTCAAATATAAATCCTATAGTTATTATAGCTATAAAAATTAAAGTAACTAAAAGACCATAAATACCATTAACATACTCACTAAGAGCGAAAGGGAAAGTTAATAATATTTCTAAATCTAAAAGTAAATAAACTAAAGCAAAAATAAAGAATTTTATACCGAATTGTGTTCTATTTTGCCCTAAAAAACTATGGAAACCACACTCGAAAATACTATATTTTTCTTGATAAGGATTATGAGGAGCAAATATAAAATTAATGGCTAAAAATAAAATAGCTATAACAGATACAAACCCTATAAATAATGTCATACTACTCATTAATAGCTAAATAAAGATTGTACCAATATAGTACCCAGACTTAATCATTCTTTATTCATAAACATGAATAATAAAACTACTAATGTAATAGTAGAAATAGTTATTGCCACAGAACTAGACATAACTACATTTGTATAATTAAATTCAACATTTAATATTTTATTGTTTCTATTAATAATTTGACCATTAATAGTATTATTTTTAATTTCTTCGTTTAATTTATAGTCAGGTGAATAAAAGAACATTTCTTTAATTATATTTAAATAATAAACCCCTCCTATAACACTAGTTAATATTGCAACTAAAGATAAAAAGATATAACCTTGATCAATAGCCGCGCTTAATACCATCTGTTTAGCAAAGAACCCTACAAGAGGAGGAATACCTGCAAAAGAGAAAATAGTAATAGCTAAACTTAAAGCTAATAAAGGATTTATGAAAAAATACCCTTTAAGTTGATTTATTAACTGTATAGGTGAATTATTTTTATCTAATAACTCTTTATGTTCTTTAGAATTGTTATAATAAAAGTATAAAGAAAAACCTATAGTAACTAATATTATAAATGCATTTAAATTACTTAAAGAATATTGTATTAGATAAAACACAAATGCTTGTGTAGATTCTACTGTTGATATACTTAAAGCTAATAGTATAAAACCTACATGTGAAATAGTACTATAAGCAAATAATCTTTTAATTCTAAATTGGCTTAGCCCTACAACAGTACCAATTATCAATGATAATAATGAACTAACTAATAAACCACTAGTTCAGTTAATAGATTGTTGACTAATATTACTTGTATAATAAACAATTTCTAATAGGAATATAAATATAGATAATTTAGCTATAATAGCAACAAATGTAGTAACTATTGTTGGTATTGAATCATAAACATCAGGTGATCAGAAGTGAAATGGAGCAGCACTCACTTTAAATAAAAATCCTATGCTAAATACAACAAAGGCAAAATTAATATAAAAAGGTTTATATCATATATTATTTGATATATCACCTATACTATTTAGTATATATATACCATCTAAGTTAGTTGTACCTGAATTTATATATAATAAACTAGTACCTAATAAAATAAAACATGAACTCAATCCACCTAATAAGAAATAAATTAAACCTCCTGTAGTAGAAAGTTCAGAATTTCTATATATAGTACTTAATAAATATAACCCATAACTTTGTAATTCAATAGCTAAAAATATAGAAATTAAATCATTAGTAGATATTAAGAATATTGCCCCTGTAACTATAAATAGAATAATTAAAGGATATTCTATTATACTTAAATGTTCTGCCATTTTATTAGATATTTTAGTTTTATAATAGTTAAATCTATAAAAAAATATAGTTAATATAGAAGAATATTCTTTAGCTCAAACTTTTCTAGGGTGAAAACTAGTTAATTGTAAAATAATAATAGTTATGATACATATTACAATATTAAAAATTTTTGAAAAATTATTTACGAATAATAAACCTCCGTGTATACCTATACCCTTATTATCAAGAGATAGTGTGAAAAACGACAATAATACACAGTACATTAATATAATTATAGCTATTCTATTAAAAAGAATAGCTAAATCTCGCCTAAAGGTTACGGAATTACTAATCAATAATAATAAAGTTGAAAATAAGAGCATAAATAGTAGAAGGACTTGAACCTTCAATGTATGAGATAAGCTCACTATTTTACCTTTAAACTATACTATTTAGATATATATTAATATAGAGTTCATATAATTGTGTATTCTACTAAAATAACTACAGAAAGCAAGGTTCCACTTAACCTCATTAATTAGCCTAGGCTCAAACAATTAAGTTAGTTACCTATATAATCGTAGCTTAAGCTACGGCTATTAATAATTAATCCGGGAAAATTTCTAACTAAATATAATTAACACTTGAAAATGTGTGTGTGTGTGTGATTGTGGGTGTGAACACACAAGATGAAATTTTAATTTCAGTATCAAGAGTACTAGGACTTGAACCCAGATAAATGAGGTTGAAGCTCATCGTTTTACCATTAAACTATACTCTTTTGGCGCTTGCAAAAGCTACAAAAAATATATTACAATGTACTACACTAGAAAAATATTCTATAAGTATTCTATGCAATAGTAAATAAAAATAGAAGGTTATGTAGGAATCGAACCTAAAAAGGGAAGATCTGCAATCTTCTTGTAGACCATCTACGTCATAACCTTAAAATATATAGATATACTATACCAAATTCGGATTATCGTGAATCGAACACAACTGGTTCCCAACCCAAATGAGATGCCTAACCGCCCGGCCCTAATCCGTAATAATGGGGCGTAATATAGTTATAAATAGGGGGGGTAAATAATATACAGAGAATATCCGATTCGAACGGATGAGGCCTGAGAGACCCAATAAAACTCAAACTTACCGCCTTAAACCACTCGGCCAATTCTCTTTTTTACTCTTAAGGAGTATAATTCTTCCAAGACTTGAACTTGAATGACATTCTTATCAAAAATGCATTTTACCACTTAAATTAAAGAATTTAAGAAATAAGTGATTTGAACACTCAACCTTCCGTGTGTAAAACGGTTGCTCTACCGTTGAGCTAATTTCTTTATAATCTAAAAAATAAAACTAAAAAAAAAAATAAGGTAAATATACCTTAAAATCTTAATTATTTTTTAATAGTAATAACTATAGCACCTACCATTGCTAATAATAATATAAAACTAGACATTATAAGTCATATATTGTAATTAGTATACATAATATTACCTATACTTGTAATATGACTAAATTCAACTAAATTCCCATCTCAAGATGTACCAGTAACATAATATATTTTATCTTGCTGTGTGCTTTGCGTGCTGCTAGATACATGATTTATACTTCTTAATATAATATTGTATATTTCATAAGTAAAATAATACCCCATATTAGTAATTTTAGTTGTATAAGGTAATACATTATAAAAAATAGAGTTAACTAACATTATTACAATAATACCTAATGATATACTATCTATAGGATTGCTATCTAGTTCACTAATTCTAATATTTAATAACATTAAAATGAATAAAAATAAGATAGATACTGCACCTATATATACTATTAAGTAAGATAACCCAATAAAAGTTAAACCAATAATAATTAAATAAGAAGAAATACTACCAAATAACCCAATTAAAAATAAGACAGAAACAATAGGATTTTTACTAACAATAACCGATATAGCACAAAAAACAGCAAATATAGATATTAAAGTAAAAATATCAACACTATAACCGTTGGTCATAATTTCCTGTGTAAAATATAAACTAAACATAATTTAAAAAAAAAATAAAATCTCCCCTAATAAGGTCAAATGAATATTTGGTTAATCTACTATTTTGTAGCTAGACAAAAAAATTAGTATAATGTACCAAAAAGGGTAAGGCTATATGGGTCACTTAAACCTATAAGCAAACGGAAAAGAGAGGAATCGAACCTCCAGGTGCAAAACACAATATATAGCAAATATCTTACCCTACCAATGGAAACTTTTCCTCCTATCGAACTAGACCGGAATCGAACCGGCATCTATTTTCGTGACAAGAAAATCCTTTACCAATTAAGTTACTAGATCTTGGGCAGGATGCGAGATGGGGAAAAAGTATTAAATGTTCATTAAGTTACTTACTTATATAAGCGGATATAGGACTTGCACCTATATACTTTGGTCATGAGTCAAATATGTTACTTATTACATTAATCCACTCTAATTCAATATAAATAAAAAATAATATATATAAAGAGATATATACCACATAAGCGTATATCAACTATATATTCAGCTTTTTTAACTGAAAGCCCCACTAGCGGTAAATAGCTATCCTACTATAATAATATAAGGTTATTAGCTTTAATTAATAGCTAGCTAGCTGGGCTAGCTAGCGCTCTCGTTTAGGTTTACGATCAGTCGGAATCGAACCAACACACTCTGTTTGGAAGACAGACATCCTACCATTAAATGATGATCGTTATGCAAGATGTCGTATAGTAGTATACTTACTATACTTGTATAGACTAGGCAGGACTCGAACCTACGATATAGCATTGAAAGAGCTAGGTCTTACCTGTTAGACGACTAATCCTTGCTTTGAAGTATCGTAGCCTTGTGGCGGCTATTAGGGCCTTTGAGATTCGAACTCAAATCGGAATGATTAAAAGTCATATGCATTACCGTTATGCTAAAGCCCCTGTAGCGCTAATCTATCCTAGTAGTGTAAATAAGTAGAGGCTCTAGGCGTAAAGCACTAGTTTACACTACGAAGGTACGGCTACAACCAAGCCCCCAAGATGAATCGAACATCTATCACAATATTAACAGTATTGTGCTCTACCGTTGAGCTATGGGGGCATAGGAAGAAAAGGACTCGAACCTTCGACAGCAATAAGCTACTGAGTTTACAGCTCAACCCGTCATACCTACAAACGGAACCTTCCTTAAATATACGACAACGTCGTATATATTTTAAATTGTTAAATTTTATCAATCCCGTGCAACTTCCACTACACGAACCGTATTTCGACTTAACACTAATCAGAGTAGCGCATACGAAGAATACCGTTAAACTTTTTCTAAATCTATTAACTTTAGTTATTTTAAAACAGTAAAGCAAAATTATTGCACCCACTCCTTTCAGCATGCGACGAGTGGTTAGTACCAATCCGAGGATTATTCACCGTGACATGGTGATTCACGATTACTAGTAATTACTTATTCATGCAGCCGAGTTTCAGGCTACAATCCATATTTTTTTTTTTATCCTTTTTTATGAGATTAGCTTAAATTCGCATTTTTGCATCTCTTTGTTATAGGAGTATGTGGCACGTCTATAGCCCACAATGTAAAAGCCATGATGACTTGTCTTAGTCCCTATTATCATCAACCGCTATAGTGGCGAATCAGCTTTATCAAAAAAATTTTACAAATAAAGCAAGGGCTTACGTTAATTACATGGACTTAACCATAATTTCACAACATTAACTGAAAACAGCCGTGCAACACCTGTCTATTATTAATAGCTAAATATATATTTAAGAATAATTAAAAGGATTATTCTTAGTATATAAATATATACAAATTGTGGTAAGGTTTTTCGTGGATCACCGAATTAAACAACATACTTCACTACTGGTGTCAGAAACGGTCTAGTGATTTCAGTTCCGATGTTGCCAACTTACTCTTGAGGTGGAATGCTTACACTTTAATTTATAGGCCAAATAAAAACCTAACCTATGACATTCATAATTCTCTGCAAAGATTACTTGGGTACCTAATCCTTTTGGTGTCCTGAGCCTTCGTCCCTGAACGTCAGTTTTTACATAGAAAATTGCCTTCGCCTTAACCAGTCCCAGAGGTATCACAGAATTTCATCTCTCCACCAATAGTACGATCTTCTCATATAAAACTCTAGTTTTAATTTGCCAATTGTTAATTCTATACAATTGTATATTATTACCGTCTACGTACCCTTTAAACCTAATGAAGATGAATAACACTAGTCTCTTTCGTATTACCGCGACTGCTGGCACGAAATTTGTCAAGACATAAGATATATATTGTCATTATACCATATACATACAGAATTTTATTCGAAGTTCGATTTAATCAGTAAACCTTACTCTCATTCCTCCAAGTTGCCAGTTCAGCCGTTAGGCCATTGACCAATATTCCTCACTGCTGTACCTACTTGCCTTGGGATTTTTTCATCCCCAATGTGGTCGATCAACCTCTCAGCTTCGACTACGTGTATTGTAAGCTAGTTAAGCCATTACCTTAACTACTGCCTAACCCGACTCTATTACGATTCATCTTAAAGCAGCCTTATTACTGATTGTAAATGTTAAAGCCTTTTTTTATTATTAGGGATTTTGTCCTAACTTTAAGGTAGGTTGTAATTACTTTTTTTTTACTCACCTGTTCACCACTTTTAATAATAAGCTTAATTAAGTGAATATTTTTTATCATATTACATATAATACGCTTTTTTAAAATTAAACGTTCGATTAGCCTGTGTCAAGCATTTGGACAGCGTTCAATCAGAGCCATCACCAAACTCAATTAAACTTTATTAAAAAGTTCTTTTTTAGTGATATCAAGTGCTAAGCACAAGTAAATTTTTTATTTATAAATAAAAAATTTATTGATATATCACTTACTATATTTTCAATATATATAGTACGTACTTTTTTATGTACGTACTATATATTACGTATAATAAATTTATATTGACTAGTCGCTTGCGCCTTTAGAGCTTGCTAAAGCTTGCGCCTCGGCTTGCGCCTCGCAATATAAGTATAAATATATGAAATAACAGTATCACTTTTATACTCACTACGACATTGTCGTATAGTTAAGTATAATTATATACTTTATTG